GTATATGCATAAACTTTATGTTATGGAATAAATTAATAGAATAGAAAATTCGTCAAATTATTTATAATATTTATTTATAATATTTAAAGTGTGAATCCATGGGTTCTAAAAGTTTATGTAAAGATATTATAATATTTACATATTTACACAATTCAATTCTATGTCTATGCAAAATTTAGAAACCCCCCCTTTTTTTTTTATGGTTAAACGTTTTTTGTTAGAATACTTTATTTCAAGTTGGTCATACAATACATAATAACACAATACAATAAATTCTAAATTTTTTATGATAGTGTATTTGATGAAAAACTGAAAATAGTTAGAACAATAACTTAAAGAATATTTGCGATATGATATAGAAAGACAAAGTGTAGAAGTAGAAGTTAAAAAGATACTGGACATTGCTCATTTTCAAATCGAGTTGGATCCGAAATAAAATTAAAATAAATAAAAAAGCGGTATCGGGCCCGGACCGTTCGATCAAAAATAAAGTGGATTAAATCCTATTGAAAATAAATGATTCAAATTGAAATTCTTTTCAAATCCAATTAATTCTTTTATTCAAAAATGACTGAACTTTTTTTTTCAAAAAAAAGTTATACGAGAGAGTTTTTATTACTTATTGTATTACTTTCACTCAATTCACGAATTGCACAATGAATCTGTTGATTTGGAATCACATGACCAGTTGATGTCATATCAGAGCAAAGCCAGTAAATAGATTTTTTCTACTATGTCATTCTATCTTTTTTAGTGCCATCTATAATGTATAATGACTGATGAATGAAGATGGCACTAAGTTAATATTGTCTATTGTCAATAGTTTTTCTTACTCTCGTATATGGGAAAATTAAAACTTAGGACTTAGGTACTCAGGTAAGTGTTTTATCAACATATGTAGTAAAAGAACATATCTAATTTAGCCCTTTCATGTCTACTATAACTAGTTTTTTCGGTTTTCTATTAGCTGCTTCAACTATAACCCCAGCTCTATTGATTGGTTTGAGCAAGATACGACTTATTTGAAATGAATTGAATGAACAATTTATAAAAATTATAAAAATGAGTATTTCTCTTAAATGTCGGGTCTTCCATTGTCCCGCGGGCGCGACAATTGTCAATTCTCAGTTATTGAGATTCACGGACAATTCAGATTAATATTTAGGGATAGATCTTACCTCTCTTTTTATTCTCTCAAACAAAAAATAGAAATGATTGAAGTTTTTTTATTTGGAATCGTTTTAGGTCTAATTCCTATTACTTTAGCAGGATTATTCGTAACTGCATATTTACAATACAGACGCGGTGATCAATTGGACCTTTGATTGAATAATATATATTTTTTGATTGACCTCCTCTTCCTTGCAGGGAGGTCAAATTTATTAAGTTATTTTATTGTATGTGATTCGACATAACATCACGCTCTGTAGGATTTGAACCTACGACATCGGGTTTTGGAGACCCGCGTTCTACCGAACTGAACTAAGAGCGCTTTCTTATGACAGGGGAGGGGATATGACCGTAAAGAATTTTTGTATACCCAAAAATATCTTATAAACACCTAGTTATCTTATAAACACCTAGTATAGTATGCAAAAATGAAAGATTATGTCTAATTTAAAAATTTATAATAGATCTCGAGTAATCTCCCGTTACTGCTCATTAGGAGAAGTAATAGGTAGGGATGACAGGATTTGAACCCGTGACATTTTGTACCCAAAACAAACGCGCTACCAAGCTGCGCTACATCCCTTTTCAAAATGGTTTTACAATGTCATTGTACAAAATCCTTGTCTTGTTTTCCACATTTTTATTTTCTTCTCCATTTATATACATATACAATTTTCTTACCATTTTTTCTTCTTTTTTTAGACTTTATATATATATATTTTTTAGGGACAAGAACCCTTGTACATATGCATTTTAGTTACGAATTCTGCATAAAAAATAAAAATAAATACAAATGATCTTGAACTACGACGCCCATATATATAATCTATATCTATAGTTTTACATTAAATAATAAAAAGGAGGATTTTCAATGCGAGATATAAAAACATATCTCTCCACGGCACCTGTGCTAACTACTCTATGGTTTGGGTCTTTAGCGGGTCTATTGATAGAGATTAATCGTTTATTCCCAGACGCTTTGTCATTTCCTTTTTTTTAATTCTAGTTATGGATATGCGAAAAAAAAAAATGGATTTTGTCCCCTTTTTCAGTTCTTTAGGATAGGAAGGAAAGAAAAAGAAAAACTGTATTAAACCTAAGCAAAAAGTCGATCTAATAAAATTAGATTTAGAAATAGAAATGCGGGTCTAGTCTAGGGGAGGCTCCACGAAATCGAAATCATAGTACAATTAAAGAAAATACATAAATAAACATAGTGGTATTAGGATAGAAAAAATTGATAGTTATAAAAATTGTATTACTTACATTATTTAATAATATTAATCTATTAATCTATAAAAAATAGAATATATAAAATATTATAATTAATATTTTATAATTTAATAATTTAATTTTAATATATAGTATAATTATATATAAATAGAATTAGAATAGATAAAATATATAATTAAATAAAATAATAATAATAATAATAAAAAAAAAAAAAATGAAATAAATTTATTTATCTTAAATCTATTTCATTTTTTTTTTTTTTTATTATTACTCTAATTAATATTAATTAGAAATTAATTAGAATCAAATCTTTAGAAATTGAATTTATAGTTAGTAACTTCTATTAATTTTTTTGTTCTTTTTTCGGATCGAAAATAGAAAAGTTAAGTTAAGTCGATCCAAAGGGGGTTCATGGCCAAGAGTAAAGATGTAAGGGTCAGAGTTATTTTGGAATGTACTAGTTGTTGTGCCCGAAATGGTGTCAATAAAGAATCGCCGGGTATTTCTAGATATATTACTCAAAAGAATCGACACAATACACCCAGTCGATTAGAATTGAGAAAATTTTGTCGTTATTGTCAGAGGCATACGATTCATGGGGAAATAAAGAAATAGATCGAACAGAACATGTGTGCAATCTTTTCCAACCCAAAGAGCAGAAAGAGGAAGAACATATATACATGTATATATCAATGATAATAATAATACAAAATAATACAAATTAGAAATCAAAATTATAAATTATACAAATAAAACCCTATTTCGGTCAGATCTTAAATTAATAAAGAAATAAATTTTAGAAATAAGGACTAAACCATGGATAAATCTAAGCAACCTTTTCGTAAATCCAAGCTCTCCTTTCGTCGGCGTTTGCCCCCAATTGTATCGGGGGATCGAATTGATTATAGAAACATGAGTTTAATTAGTCGATTTATTAGTGAACAAGGAAAAATATTATCTAGACGAGTAAATAGATTGACCTTGAAACAACAACGATTAATTACTATTGCTATAAAACAAGCTCGTATTTTATCTTCGTTACCTTTTCTTAATAATGAGAAACAATTTGAGAGAGCCGAATCGATTCCTAGAACTGTGGGTCCTAGAGTCAGAAAAAAATAGGCATATTCCTCGATTGCCTCAAAACTCCAATCGGAATTCAAGCTCAAATGGATTGGATGTTTTGCTCGAAAAGGCCCAAAATGCAGAAAAGGGGGGATAAGCAATTTTTTTTTTTATTGAAGCATGTTCGTTCATTCCTACTACTTATCTTAATTTTATCTCAATTTAGTTTATTCTATACTTCCCGGAGTTCATTCTCCGGGGAATTCTTGTTCAATCATTCCTGTATATTACTTCATAATTAGAATTTCCTTTAGTTGATGATTTTTTTTGAAATCATGTAAAGACAATTCTTATTTGATATAGCTATTTGTGCAAGTATTTTACGATTAAGAAGCAATTGCCCCTTGTACAGATTGTGCATTAATCTACTATAACTATAGAATACTTTAATATCGCGAGTTACTGCATTTATCCGAGTGATCCACAAACGACGAAAATTTCTCTTTTGTATGCCCCTATCTCGATGAGAAGAAACCAAAGCTCTCATTTTAAGTTGAGTAATTGTTCGCGTAAGTCTTGAATGAGCCCCTCTAAAGGTTGATGCAAATAAACGAATTTTTGTTCGACGTCTCCGAGCTGTATACCCTCGTTTAACTCTGGTCATTTAATCAAATTAAACTTTAATGAATAACTAATTGAATTCTCTTCTTTCAGTCATTATTTGTCCCCCCGGTCGATTAATAACAAAACGAATTATTCCGATATATAAAATATAAATTCCAATGGCTTTTGCTACTATGACCTTCCCAACCATTATTTTTTATTCTTTCCAGGCCAGACATTTAGTTTACCTGGAAATAAAAAATTTTACCGAATACTAAAAAAAATAGTGGGTTCCATCGTTTCTATGGTTACTTCTTAAACGGTGAGGCCCTCTCTATGCGCCGGAGCCTCGTCTCTCATTTAATAAAATGGTATTGTTAACTTGTATAGTTAACATTCTTTGGCTCTACCCATCAATTATACAGTAATTAGGTCTTTTCACAATAAGAGCTATCCATACAGTGACGGCATTTAATTATGAAAGTTGGCTAGGTAGCTGACCCTGTTAGTCCGTTCTTTCAAGAATGTGAGCATAACCTTTTTGTTTTGCTTCTTATCCTATCCTTAAAATACCATTTCCTCCGCTTAATGGATAACCATTTGCTACCAATGGAGAATTGCTTCTCATCTCAAATCGAGATGATTGGATTTGCACCAATGAAAACCATAAATTCTATACACAATACACAAGAAACAATAAGGGTATAATCATTGATACTGTCTCATTTGCTCAAGCTCATGATCTGAACGAGTCGCACATACACCCTAGTACATGTTCCTCGACGCTGAGGACATCCTCGAAGAGCGGGAGATTTCGTGACATTTCTTATTGGCTGTCTTGTATTTCTAATAAGTTGTTTAATAGTTGGCATGTCGGATATATATAATTATATTATAGAATGGGTTGGTTTAGATCTATCTTAACCTTATTTATGATTGATGATTATGAATTATTTCGATTCAATATCAAATCATGAAAAATTTAAATGGTGGTTGAAAATAAAACGGGATCATGGATTTACACGAAATCCGAAGTATTTTCATTTTCAACCGCTACAAGATCAACAATGCCATAGGCTTGGGCTTCTGTTGCCGACATAAAAACATCTCTTTCCATATCTTCGGATACAACCCACAAAGGGTTGCCCGTTCTTTGTACATAAACTTTAGTGAGGGTTTCGCGAAGTTTCAGCAGTTCTTCCGCTTCCAGGATAAATTCTCCTGCCTGTGCCTCATAAAAAGAACTAGCAGGTTGGTGAATCATAACCCTGATGATATTGATATAACATCATGAATGGTTCTTCTATCTCGTATTATGAAATTAAAGGAATAAAAAAATAGAATTGAACAACCGTACAGGCACTTTTTGTGCATTGCATACGGCTCTGTAATGGAATTTATTACCCACTTCCATTCCATAGCCATAGAAGAAGAATAAGGGAAGAAATAGAATCTTATCCAATCCAGTCAGATCGTTGAATAATCCATTTACCATCCTTCTTTTCATAAGAGTCAAAAAATACTACGATGGTTCTGTTGCTTTATATTATATTAGATATTTATATATTTATCTCGTCCGTGATTTGGCAATCCCAAAGTGTCTTTCTGATATGACAAAAAAGATTTGTGACGCTAAAATGTCCTCTCGACACATAAGATCAAATCGGAAATAAAGGTTAAGGTTATTTCATACTACTATCTCGATATAAAATCTCATGTTATAAAAAACAATAATGGTTTGTTCATATCGAACTCAAAGTGCCATGCTATTATTACTTAAATTTTTCCTAATTCTATTATTTATATTTGATATTTTGATATGGCGAAGGCATAGTCTTTTTTTTTCAATAAAAACTCATTGGCGCCAAGCGTGAGGGAATGCTAAACGTTTGGTAATTTCTCCTCCAACCAGAATGAAAGATCCCATTGAAGCAGCTAATCCCATGCATATTGTATGTACATCGGGTGGCACAAATTGCATAGTATCATAAATGGCTATTCCTGGTATTACCCATCCACCGGGAGAGTTTATAAACAAATAAAAATCCCTAGTATTATCTTCTATACTGAGATATACCATGAGACCCACAAGTTGATTTGAGATCTCGCTATCAACTTCTTGGCCTAAAAAAAGTAATCTTTCTCGATAAAGTCGGTTGATTAGGACAAAATAAAATAGTATCCCTTAGGAACCGTACGTGCACCTTTGGATGCATACGGTTCCTAAAATTAAATTACGAAAAAATCAATCAATGTATCAATTCTAGTCTTAATTTATTTTTTGTAACAGGTTTTTTATTTTTATAAAGAAGGGCTTTATTTGATTTTTTTTTTTTCAAAAAACATGAGTTTTGGTTCCCTTTCTCTTCCTTATAAAAAAAAAATTATTGAATTTATTAAACTAACCTCTCATTGATGTATTATTTCATCGAGATTCAAATCACGATGTGATTTTCTTGTTCCTGAATGGGCCCTTTCAATTCTTTTAGGTTGGTGTTCTACTCCGGGTAAAGATCTGTCCGAATTATATTTGCACATATAGGGCAAATTATCTCAGTACCGCTTCTTTTTTTTTCAAAATCAATTTTCATGCTTTCCCTCAAACTATTACATGTATTCATGTATTTATTATATATTTTATTCTATGCCATTGAATGGCAGTTTGAGATCATTCCTACTAATATTAATATATAGAAAGCATAAATTTAAATAAAGAATGTTTATGATACAATATAGTAATCATATATATTACCAATTTGATATTTTCTGAACGGAGCCTGGATACTTTATTTTATCGTTCCAAGTTAACCATAAATTCTTTATAGTATTGATCCCCAATATAAATCGATCTAATTGCACTTCACGCTCCGAATAATTGATGGTTCAATCAAAATTTCTTGGGCGAAACGGAGGATATCTCGATCGGTGAAGAGAACGGGTAAACCCCATATGACCTAATATATCTGACAAGCCGCACTATACGTCAACCCAAACTGCATCTTCCTCTCCAGGACTCCGAAAAGGGACTTTTGGAACACCAACGGGCATTAAATTAAATAAAAAGTTAAGTACTATACTTCACTTTAATATGGAAACGTACCAATATTGTCTTCATTTTTTTTTTTTTTTTGTTTATTCTATATGAATAAAGAACACATTTTCACGAACAGGTCGATCATTTGAATGATAAACAAGTATCTATGCATTCATTCTCCAAAAACTCCAAAAAGGGGGCCAAGCCCCATTGCGTATTGGTACTTATCGGGTATAGAATAGATCTGCTTCTCTTTGTTCTTACAAACAAAATTGTTCCATTATTTTCAACGAAACGAAATAAATCTTAACCCTTTCTTATACAAAATATACTGAAAGGTTAGGTACATAACATACATAGTGATAGTCTTTTCCAATGCGATAAAGTTACATAGT